ATTGAATGATAAGAAACTAATGTTCACGTATATGACACGACTCCAGATTTCAAATCAAGGAAGACTTTTACGTCCTGTTCTAGATGAAACAGAGTAACTTGATTCTAATTCGTATTTTGGATGAGCTTATAGAGGGGTTATTGATATTATTCCCCAACCCCTCCTTAAAATATCCATTTTTAATAAGCAGAGACAATAGAATGAATCAAAAGGGTTCTGTACCATGAACTTTGTACCGCGCATATCACGTAGATAAATCCCAGAAAGTCTGATAATTAAGAGTGAAGAAATAGAATATGAAGGAAAATTCGAAATTTAACAATCCAAAAAGATTGGATTTAATTTGTACTGTATATGAAATGCATCCTGTCTATATTTTTCTCCTTCAACCCCTATGGACTAGACTTTTTGGGTGTTTTTTGATATTTTCATTATTTTTATTATTTATAATTATTAATTATTATTATAATATTATTATAATTATTTAATTAAATATTTTATAATTATTTAATTAAATATTATAAATATTAAATATATAATATAATTAAATAAAATATAAATATTAAATAAAATATAAAAATATAAATATGTAATTTAAATATATAAAAATATAAATATATAATTTAAATATATATATAAAATATATATATAATATAATATAATTAAATACAAATACAAATATATAATTAATATTAATAAGAAAATTAAAAAAAAAATTAAACTTTTTAAATGAAAGAGGTCATATATAAACATAAAAAAGAAATAATCGAAATTTTTTACCATACATCTATTTTTGATTTTACTCATCTTAAAATGGTCTATAGCTATAGACCTAGATGAATAAGTATGTATCGTGCTCTAGACTATTAACGTAATAAATATGTATCCCGACCCGTCTCAATGAATTTCTATGAGTATTTTTCCAATAATTAATCACGTGCCAGGAACCAGTTTTGAACTGGTGACACGAGGATTTTCAGTCCCCTGCTCTACCAACTGAGCTATCCCGACCATTTTCCATGCATCGCCTTATCTTACTAGGGGCTTGTGTCTATGTCCGGACAAAAAAAAGTTTGAAAACCTTTACAAATCCTTGGAATTTTGGGAGTCTAAAATAAAATAAAAAGCAAGACTTTTGATATTTATAAGTGTTAGGATTGCCTAACAATATAGATTGTGAATAGTGAATAATTCAATACTCTAGAGTACACATATCTTCATTTGTACGTGTATTGCCCAAAAACTTGGGCTAAACTAAACATAAGACGCTCGGATCTTTTTGTGAAAGAGTAGAGTAAATGGAAAACATAGTGAATTTTGAGCCACCAACGGAAAAGAGGAAAAATACTTAGGAAGTCAAATGGGTTTTTATTGGGGATAGAGGGACTTGAACCCTCACGATTTCTAAAGTCGACGGATTTTCCTCTTACTATAAATTTCATTGTTGTCGGTATTGACATGTAGAATGGGACTCTCTCTTTATTCTCGTCCGATTAATTATTTTTTTTTTTTTTTCAAAAGATCAATCAGACTCTGGAGTGAATGATTTGATCAATGAGTATTCGACTCTTACTTCAATTTGGAATGGATTCACAATAACTCTTAAATTTTTCATAAATTTTTGAATTTTTTATTATATAAATAAAAGGATTTGGGTCGTGTGATTAATCGTTGTTTGATATGTCAGTATATATACGTGCGTATTAGGTTATCCTTTCTGTAATTTAGATAGAAAGAAGAATTCCAGCTACCAACGCAATGCAATCAACTCCATTCGTTAGAATAGCTTCCATTGAGTCTCTGCACCTATCCTTTTTTCTCAAAACAAAACAAGGATTTGGCTCAGGATTGCCCATTTTTTATTCCAGGGTTTCTCTGAGTTTGGAAGTTACCACTTAATAGGTTTCCATACCAAGGCTCAATGCAATCAAGTCCGTAGCGTCTACCAATTTCGCCATACCCCCTTTTGATTTGAGACCGGAATTCTATTGTGATCCCTTCCACTTCTTTTTTTTTTTTTAGAATTAATTAGATACTGATTCCTATAGCGAAAAAGCATTTACTGCACCTATCCTCTCTCGTTTTAATCTCTATCAGCCATATCTATTCAATCAAAATTGATTCTATCATTGACGTTTTTGCAATTCAATGTGGATAAGATATATCCCATATATCTATGTCTCTCGCTCCTTCATTTTTCTAGTGGGATTTGGAATACAGGAACGGTCAATATTCATTTTTCTCTTTTTTTCGTGCTATTTCCTTGCTTTCCGAATGAAACCAGAGGAATGTCTCATTATGATCTGGATTCTATCTTTATCCTTATCTTTTTTTCTTAGAACCGATTTGCTATGGTGCTAATATAATAATATATACACTGTTCTAATTGGATTTTTTTGTATTTTGATTTTATAATATCAAATCAAAACTGTATTTTATTAGTCAATTCATAAATTCAATTTTTATAATTTTTAATTAAAATTAAATTACATAATATGATTCAATGTTCAATATATAATAAATCAATATATAATATATATAATATAAATATAATATAAATTAGTATTAATTATATATTAAAATTTATTATATATTAAAAATATATTAAAATTATATTAAAATTTGTTAAAATTAAAAATAAAAACTAAATAAAAATAAAATAATTAATATTTAATAATAACAAGGCTTGTCAATTAAGTGGTTTAATGTTAATTAGTGTTAATAGATTTTTAATGTTAATGAATCACTATTCAACTATACACTATGTACTATTACATATTACATAGTACGTACTATACTATAAAAAAACTATAAAAAAAATATTTATTATATTATTATATATTATAAAATAATAAATAATAAAATAAATAATAGCGGAACATATGATGGATGTTATAGCTTTATAAAATATATGGAATATAATGGAATGTATAGAATATAGAATATAGAATATATAAGATAGTAATATAATACACAAAGAATATACAATACGCATGAGATTGAGATAATAAAGAAGAAAAAAAATAAATAAATTGCTGGATCTTCACGATTTCCTGAATTTTTATGCATTATTTTTCTTTTCCGTTTCTGTTATGTGAGCCCGCTTAGCTCAGAGGTTAGAGCATCGCATTTGTAATGCGATGGTCATCGGTTCAACTCCGATAGCTGGCTTTCCCCCTATTTATTATTTTCTTTTTCCACGATTGATGATCTCAAGGGAAGATCGAGGAATATTGAAAAAACTTCTCTCTTTTTCTCCAAATGTCGAGTTGCTCATCTATTATATTTATGTCACGGTAACTTCCAAGTATGAATAAAAGATTGAAGTAATTAGACCTTTACAGAACAAATCATAAACGTAGCCTTAACCTCGATATAATTTTATTTATATTATTATTTTATTATTATTTTATTATTTTTTTAATCTTAATCATTATTATTATATATTATATATTTATTATATATATTTATTATTATATTTAATTATATATAATATTCATTTATAATATAAATAAATATAATTTTTGTGAAAAAATATAAGATATTATTTTATATAAGTATATATATATATATATATATATATATACTTATATAAACAAGATATATACAATATATACAATAGAATCTTTATATTGATACAATCCATTTCATTCCCGTTTGTAGTACTTTTGTAGATTTTTCTTTGCTTTGTTCATGCGTTACGTTAGTTCAGTCTTAATTTAGATTTTTCTGCAAATTAAAAAAAATAAAAAAAAAAAGGGAGTTTTTATGTCTCGTTACCGAGGACCTCGTTTCAAAAGAATACGCCGTCTGGGGACTTTACCAGGACTAACTAGTAAAATACCTAGACCCTCTAGATCCACTAGAGTATACAGAGCTGATCATAGACAGGAATTCCCCACTGATAGAAAAATACAATATGGTATTCGTCAAAAAGAAAAACAGAAATTGCGCTTTCATTATGGTTTGACAGAGCGACAATTACTTAGATATGTGCATATCGCTGGAAAAAGCAAAGGATCAGCAGGTCAGGTTTTACTACAACTACTTGAGATGCGTTTGGATAACATCCTTTTTCGATTGGGCATGGCTTCGACCATTCCTGGAGCTAGGCAATTAGTTAACCATAGACATATTTTAGTTAATGATCGTATAGTAGATATACCAAGTTATCGTTGCAAACCTGGGGATATTATTACTACAAGGGATAAGCAAAGGTCAAAAACTCTGATTCAAAATAATATTGCTGCTTTATCCTCCCACAAGAAGGTGCCAAAACATTTGACTATTGACTCAGTCCATAATAAAGGATTAGTAAATCAAATAATAGATAGTAAATCGATCGGTTTGGAAATAAATGGGTTAATAGTCGTAGAATATTATTCTCGTCAGATTTAACCTAACAAAAATAACAAGGAAAGGTTCAGACAGTTTTGCTCGCTTTTCGCCGATATAAATATAATCGATATAAGTATAATATATCTAATATAAATCTAAGCTTAAGCTAAGGGCTTTTTTTTTATCCAGATTTTTCCAATTTATGTATCACAACAACCGGTAGTGAAATTTTCATTCCTTTTTTTCGCGTTTTTTGGTATTTTTTTTTTTTAGTAATTGGGAATAGAAAATCTCTATCAAATAAGGGTCTTATAGAATGAAAATAACGGTATAAATTGTTATTTGATACATTGTGTTAAGTAACCCTGGTGAATTAGATGAAGGTACAGAAACGGAAAGAGAGGGATTCGAACCCTCGGTAAACAAAAGCCTACATAGCAGTTCCAATGCTACGCCTTGAACCACTCGGCCATCTCTCCTACATAACATAATCTTATTATTGACCATAAATCGAGTGAATAGCGAGTAATTCATATTATTGCAGTATAGGTAAAAGAATAAAAAACTCTTTTTCTTCTTAAGGATATCCATTAATGTTTGAAGGATATCCATTAATGTTTGACGATCTTTTCTTTTTTTTTTTTTTATTTTATTTATATTATACCGGATAAGACCAATGACTTAACTTAGAATAAATCAACCGAAGGATCTATATTTTATACTAGGGTTACATTTAGACTATGGTTTTATAGGAATAAAAATGCTTTTCCAATTCCAGATTTCTCAACGGCAACTCCCTCTAATTACCTACCCCATAGATCTATTACAAATAGATAAATTGTTCTATAGGTTTTTCTATTTCGATTGTATAGTGTATACACGTTATACAAACAAAAACGGTGGTGACTTTATTATTATTTTTATTATTATTATAATAGAAAATAATTATTCTATTCTTTTTTCTTCTCTTTGAGAAATTATCAAATCAAAACTTCTCGAGTTCTCAGAATCTGTAGTGTAGGAACGAACATTAAGTCCTTGATTCTTAAACTTAGTTAAATGAAATTAGTAATAGTTCCGTTCATTGGGATACTACAAAATTTGGATGAAATCTAATCATATTCAAATATTTCCTACCTCTCCCTGCCAAAAGGGCACAATTTGAGTGGAAAGTCTATTTTTTTTTTAGAATTAGTCTCTTTTTATGTTATTTTGTACTTTACAATTCCTTTGTTTGTGAGATCATTTTCCTCGAGGGGAAATGAGAAGAATTATAGAATGGGTTGCTAATTATGCCTAGATTTCGGATAAATGGAAATTTTATCGATAAGACCTCTTCAGTTGTAGCCAATATCTTATTACGAATAATTCCGACAACTTCAGGAGAAAAGGAGGCATTTACCTATTACAGAGATGGTGCGATTTGATTCTTTTTTTTTTTTTTTTTACAGTCTTACGAGAAAGAAAAAAATTTATATGGAAATAAACCTACGCTTGGTGAAGGTGAAGTTTGGAGATAGAACAATGCCTTCTGTTGTGTATCCTCGATTGATGCGGCCTCAGATGCTTCAATCGTCGATTTTAGTATTGAGCGAAAGGTTACACCTATAGGTTCTATCCATATTGTAATTGCAGGTTAATCCTAGTCTACTCTACTAGTACTAATAGGTGGCATAGGGGAAGAAGTACTACACCTAGGAATCAACAACACGAAAACTTTGTTATAAATTACCCCCTTTACTTATTTGTATCGGGACTAAGAAGAGTGGTTGGGACAACAAACATCCATCTCGTTTGTATTTTGGATACCCGTATAACCACCGAAGATGGTTGAAGTGACTAATTCCTGGAAATAGGGGCGTTAGGGACAAAGAAATTGTTGGAGTTACCCTTTCCGTCATATGATTGGTGTTAAGAAAAAAACCTCTTGCAGGAAGGATGGCTAGAGATTTCTTGTAAAAATACCAGCCCCTATCAGTTCATAAAAGGATATTTTTTTTGATCCCACGGATTATTCCTTTTAATACTATGCACAGAAAAGAAAGGAGGAGCCGTATGAGATGAAAGAAAATCTCACGTACGGTTCTGGAACGGGGATTCTTTGAATAGAATGACGACCGTAACGGATGTCGGCTCAATCTGAAGGAAATTATGCGGAAGCTTTACAAAATTATTATGAAGCTACGCGATCAGAAATTGATCCCTATGATCGAAGTTATATACTCTATAACATAGGCCTTATACACACAAGTAATGGAGAGCATACGAAGGCTTTGGAATATTATTTTCGGGCACTAGAACGGAATCCATTCTTAACACAAGCTTTTAATAATATGGCCGTGATCTGTCATTACGTGCGACTATCTCCACTATAGAAAGAAGGAAAAAAGGATCAAATCGGCTAGTACTAGTAAATTAAATTAATTAAATAATAAATTAATTAAAGAAAAAAATAACTAGAAAAAAAATAGGCTTTCTACATATGCATCGTCCAAAGCAACGATTTTTATAAGCTGTAGCAAAGAAAGAGATTTCACGGGAACAAAATAAATACCAAATATGAAGAAATGGGTGTAGCCTATATACTTTTTCTATGGATAAAGGATCGAATTGATAGAAGAAGCACCGTAAAGATCAATTAGCGAGGTTCTCAGTTAATACAATAAGAACTGCTTATTTATCTCATGATTTAAGATCAAAATTAGGAATCGACTTTTGTAATAGAGTCAATCCACAAAGGTATTGAGCAGCGGTGTAGCATCAGATCCCAAAGATAGTAAGTCTTTTTTCTTATATCTTATAGATTATAGAAGAAAGTCTTTTTCAAAAATTCTATATGAATTTCATATATGAAAGCGAGATAGTTACCTTTCAGAAAATGCTAACGATATAAGGAAAAACCATACCTATGTTTCATTCTTCTGAAGGTGGGAGAAAAGATAAAACTGATTTATTGATTGAAATTAGAGTTTGAAACTTATGTAGTTAACTTCTTCTGCTAACCAAAAAATGGGATAAATTTCTCAGAAATTTAATTCAGTTTCAGTTAGATTAAGACAGGACGTCTAAAGAACTAATTGCTGAGCCGTATGAGGTAGGAAACTCTCAAGTACGGTTCTAAGGAAAGGAATTGACTTACCTATTCCGACCGAGGAGAACAGG